AAGGACCAGCTTACTTACTTCTCGAGCGATAGTTCCACGATCCCGACCAGCAACTTGTTGGGAGTAGGGGCATCAAAGCTTGCCCAACCTAGTAAAGGGGCTTGGAAATAGAGGGTTTTCTGGGGGAGATACAGTTTCCAGGTTGGATTTTTTAGATCAAATAGGACTCGTTGGGTAGATAGAGGTGGTAAAATCGAACCTTTGCATCGATGTTTAGCAGGGCGGGTCGCTTGAGTGTCAAAACCAAGCGGTGGTTGTTTTTCCTTGGCTTATCCAACCAGCGTATGCCCATTCCTCCTTTGATGACTCCCAGTAGAGAAAGCCTAAATTTGCCGATGTGGATTGAAAGGAAGTTAGGGATGGACAAAAATCTTTCCGCCTATCCGGAGTGTTGGAAATAAAGCCATTTTTTTTTTCCCGATCATTGGAAGCAATCTTCACTGGCACAAGGATCTCCTCACAGCAACCTCCACTACGATAGAACCCGACAATGAGTTTACGAAGGCTTCGAGTAGTGCGGGATAGGCTAATCACCAGACTGCTCTGGAATAGGTTAATCGCTGGAGACAAGAACGAGTGAATCGAGTTTAGAGAGCATGCCTTACTCTAATAGGGGGGCGTAGAGTTTCTAAGTGAAGGCAAGCGCTACTATATATGTAATATATTAGCTGTCAGCAAGGCAGGTCCGCTATAAAGCCTACCGGCCAGAAAGTCCTCAAGAACGAGAAAGCCGACCAAAAGACTATTCCATAACCGACTCTTGTTGCCGAATCGAGGGGGCTTGGCTGGTACCAGGCTCTAAAAGAGTTTTCTTCGAGCGAGCGGTCTTTCTATCTTTTTGGGTTGCATGCCCAAGGCAATGTTTTTTGTAGATTGAGATGGATTGATCTTCGCTATCGTGCCTCCTCTTTGTACCAGTTGATGCTGCGGCAGTGCTTAATATGAGTTTGCTCCTGCCCCAGACAGCTTCGAGGTTCCCATCGATCGATTAGAGAGGTTTCAATCACTGAACTTGCTTATGCTCCCCTTTGATCGAGTGCTATTTCTATAATATAAAAAAGATTGAGTAGGAAATTTTTGAATTGGCTTCAATCGAGATTGCCTCGGCTTCTTAGGCACATGAGGAACCGACCTAACATCTTTTCAATCGAAATCCCAATCAAAGACAAGTTCTACCAAGGCCAGGATCTGAAAGAGAAGATTCACTTTCCGAAATTCCAAGTGACATGATTCCTTCAGAAGCTAAAGTTGAATGATCGAAGTCTCCTTTAGGTTCAGTCGAAGAGATCGAAGCGAAGTCATAAATTCAACCATTCGATCTTTTCCAAATGAACCGAACCTCGATACCACATTCATCAAAGAGATATGGCCATCTCTCTAGGTTGCATAACCCTTTAGATCGTTCTATTCGTGCTTGAAAAACGACCCCATCGCTCCTTTTAATGGAAATTCTTAGCCGTCCTCCGAGGGTTAAGACCCCATAATAGATCAGATCGTGAACTCTTTCAGACCCTTAGTTTCACTTGGTTGGGGCAGAGTTTCAGCCTTCCTTCCACCGAATATAAAAAACCTTAGAGCTGCCTAACCTGCTGACATCCCGGCGAAGAGAGTCATTATTTGTGTCACATCTTCGAATTCGAGAGAAGGCTCTCCTGTTATCTCTCAAATTATAGGCATTGAAGCGATCGAGCGAGAGAAAGAAAGAAAATGCACACGCCCCTCATTCGCCCTTTACTAATATAATAGAAGGTAAGGCAAAAGCGAGAGTGAAACTACGAGCTAAAAGCAGGCGTGCCCTATTATAAGATAATATGATACCATCCCCCACCTTTGGCGCACTTGTTTGATGAGCTAAGCCTAAGCGCCCTATAAGTCAAAAGCTAGCCTTACAACTAAAAGCAAGGTCGAAATCAATCCCTCTTTTTCCTGTGCTTTACTAGTAGGGCTAATGAACGACCCTTTGATCTATGTCGTTCCAAGTTCAACCAGGTCTGATTAGTTGTTCAAAAATGAGTGGAGCGAAGGACCGCGGTCATACTTTTAAACGAGATGACCTGAGACCTGGGGCGATTGATCGATTCCCCCGTTGACTCGAATTCTTCGTTCCCGAAGGATACCAGTACCAGACTAATAGAATCGTCGAGCACTATAATCCGACGGGCCGACCTAGTGATAGGAAGAGAAAGAGCAGATCGCAACTCGCAACTGGCGAGCGATCTATTGGCTCTCTGTTAGAGGAACCCGAAAGGCGAATTCAGGCACAATCTAAGGATTGATAGATCGATTGGAGATTGATTGAGTGCCCTATTAGAGAAGGCCGATGGGTAGACCCAATATCTATCAGTACTCGCGATCTGGGGAGTACCCAGGGAACTCATAAGGCCTCTACATTGAGGGAAAACCTGCTCTACGTGAAAAAGGAGACGTGCACTTTTGCATAACCTCTGTTTTCCTTGGGCATTGGAACAATCACAAATGTAGGAAGGAACTGGTTGATATAAGAAGATCTCTGACCATATGGTCTTAAGTTGAGTATAGTACTAAGCAATAGTCATATCCCACTAACTAAGATTTGGAACTTCTTATTCAAGCTGGAATATCTTAGCTTCATTTCCTCTGGAATAAAGATCATGGAGATAAGACCATACCTATTTAACCGATGCCATAAACATCAGACTGGTAGCAATTGTGGGCTCAATTGCATTGAGAAGCCATGACATGACCAGCTGATTTGTGGCACTCCAGTCAGCCATCTTGGTATCACTCATATTGGGGATCTCAGAGACAGAAGGACAGCGGGCTGATCCATGAAGCTCCATAAACGCTTTCCTCCAATGAACAAACAAAGCGAGCGAGCCCAATGCAAAGAACTCAAGTGAGGAGATCTGGTTACCTTTTATAATACGTAATACGAGGAGGCAATGAATATAGAATGGTTGTATACCGAGGCAATGCTATTATTCTTTTTAGCCAAAAGCCTATGTGTGCCAGTTGCTGATCATAATCCCTAAAAATATAGGTAAACGGGACGGAAAGTAAATCAGATAAGAAGATAAGGGGCGAGAGGTAGCGGTTCCGTGGTTTTTCGGGTAGAGGAGATCACTATGAAGAATAAAAGGCATCAGAAGAGGTTTTTATCCCAATAGGGAGCATTTGGGAACTCCTTTCTATCCTTGTCCCTTGCCGGCTAGAGCCATGGAGCAAAAGTCAGATTATTTTTTAGCTTCTGACTTAGTCCTGACCAAGCAAGGCCTCTTTTAGATTGACTGTTGGCAGATCGAGATTGAAAGCCAGTAGCAACGAAGTGCTTTCACCTCTTGTAGTAGATCCGTCTAGTCGACGATCCTTATTTCTTGCTGTCTAGTCTCCCTTTCTTCGCTTGTGAAGAAGCTTGGCTAGTTCTTTTTTTTTCTGTTCATCCTTTTTTTCCTTTATAAGGTGAGCTTCAATGCCCCTAGTCAGGAGGCGAGCGCTAAAAGCGCGCTGAGTGGCCTTTTTCGTGCTTTTATTATCGCGAGTTTAGTTTGGAGCTGTTAGGAAAAGAGCCTGCGTTACTGTTTATTTTATTTGCCTTAAACACCGCGCTATTGAGCGTATAGAGCTTTTTAGAATTGAGCTAAGGGGGCCCGAACCTGCTCTTGCTCTTTGGGGTTCATAATTGTCTGTGGGGTGGATATGGAATTTTTCTTTAAGCTGACGTATGTCCTTTAGTTCAAGAAGGTGGACACGGCATTGCTCTAGATGAGGATAGATGCGTATGGTATAGGAATCGGGAAGAGAAGATCAAAACCTTCCACTCCAGTTTTTAGGACCACATAGACAGTATGCCCCGATTTCGTTTAGGACAGAATTTCTTGGTACCGTTCGTTTTGCGGTTAGTGTCAAGGTGGCAATGACACCTTTTGTATAGCGCCTTTCTTTCTCGTCTTTATGTTTTTTCCCCTTACGCGAGACGCTGCCGAGTCCTTCCACAAGACAGAGATTCATCATGGCAAGGGCATATCGACGTGCATGACCCATCTGCACTAAAGCGCTTAATGTTTACAGCTAGGTTCGCATTTGGCTTAAGTAGCCGAGTGGTCGCTTCCACTATAACGCTTGCCTACCTGAGAGATAGCGGTATTCGGTTTTCTGTAGTGATCGCTGTCACCATACTCGCCTAGCTAATCCGATATTGGCATCTAGGAGTAGTGCTGCCATAAGAGAGTGCTGCAAGCCCTCTCTCACGGAAGACCTCCTAATTCGTTTTACACGATCATCAGAAGGTGACGATGAAAGAGGCCCACGAGCCCCGCCGTATCAAGGCGTACATCCGTGTGATCGAGACTCTACGAAACTATACGATACCGCTGAAAGCAGAAACCGTAACTAGCACAATTCCTTGCTTCTTAACTTAATAAGGCTAAAAAAAGGGTAATGTAGAAATGATTGAAAAAAGGACTAACCCCCCCTTTCGGAATCCACTCGAACGGAAGCTTGGTAAACTTTTGTTAAGTTAAAGCTAAAACAAGATATAGAATAGAATCTCACGGTTCTAGAACAGCAGCGGCTTACCAGCTGCTGAAAGCGGTTCCGGGTCACCACTCGGGCAACTGACTGATCAGGGTCTGTCTCTCCAATGAATGGTTCTGCTCCTGTATTTTTCCCTAGCTATTGTTGCTTATACTCGGGTCGATCGGCCATAACCACTTCCAGCAGGAATCGCTACAACCGACGTTCTTTAATTCGGTAATCTAATGGAGGGGGAATGGTCGCCGGTGGGTCATTCGCTAGATCGAGATCGTAATCAACCGCATTGCACGAACTGCATCATAGATAGAGATCGAGGTACCAATCGACTGCATCTCTTTCCGGCTATTCAATAAAGTAGATGAGGGGAGTCCACTCCATACGCATCCACCCCGGGAGAAGGGTTTTGATCAACCAACCACGCCCATTATATATACCCCTCTCGATCCACCAATAGTGGGCATGGAGGATGGGGAAAGAAGATCAGACTCGGTTGACTTACTCACTGCCGGCGAATTCCAGAGATCGCATTATTAACTAGACAGGCATGCATGGAAAAGAGGATTAAGTTGACGGATAGTTTCTTTAATGCTCTACTTCTAGGCGGAAAGACATCGCGAGTCACGGGCGAGGAACCATTCTCCTCACCGGAGATTTAGTCAGTTAGGTTTCACCCGAGTGACGGGATGGCACCCAATAGAGAAGGGGACCTCTAGTTAGGCAAGCACTGATGAGGGGGGCGTGTGGGTTAGTCCTTTCTGGTTCCCGCGAAACTAAGGTAACCACCGCAGAGGAGTCCACTGTGACAGCCACCTTCCTATGGCCCTCCATCCATGCTATCATCAAGCCATGGTACAGGGACCATAATTCAGCAGCTGTAACTGAGCATATTCCGAGGTTTAGGCCAAAGAAATGCTGGTGAAGGTTGTGAGGGATGAGTTGCTCCCACACTGGCCTTGCCATAGGGCAGTCCCTTAGAATGTGTAGGCAGTTTTCCACTGGGAATCCACAGCTTTTGCACGAGCAATCAGTGGTTAAGTGCCTGGTAAGACGCACTTTATTTGTTAACAATCTGTCTTGTCTGGCTAGCCAAAAGAAGTGCTTTAGTTTAGGCGGGATCTTACCCTTCTAGAGACTCGCCCACTCTGCCTCTTCATCACAACTGGCTTCTTCCTCCAAGAGATCATATGCAGCTTTTGAATGGAAATTTGCCATTATTGGACCCTTTCCAGCTCATAGTATCTGGGCAGCTGTCCTCTGTGGATATATGGATGGCACGTATACATTTGATCACATCTTCAGGTAACCAATGAGAGAAGCTTTCCTAGTTCCAACTGCCTCTTCCATCTGTGTAGTCCCAGATTTGAGAGTCCATTTCCTCAGCTGGTATAGTGCCCAAAGCGCAGGCTAACAACGGTTGGTCCCCTATCCATAGATCTTTCCAGAACTTTCTTGTTTTCCCATCTCCCACAATCCACTTAGTTCCTTTCTTCAGCAACTCTTGACCCCTGAGAACGCTCCTCCATGTATATGAAGAGTTAGAAGTGGCCTTGCATTCCAGCAAACTGTAATTCTTTGGATACTTTCCTTTTAGCACTGCAGCCCATAATGAGTCTGGTTCAGAGAGGATTTTCTGTCCCATACGTGCCATTGAGGCAGTGTTGACCTTGCTCATGTTCCTTAGGCCTAGGCCCCCTTCCCTTTTTTTCTTTACACACCTTATCCCAAGCCACTAAATGTTTCCTCTTTTTGTTATCCTTGTTCCCCCACCCACACAAATCTGCAGTTCCTCCTATCTATTTCCTGGTTTATGGCTTCCGGAATACGCGTTGTTTGCATGGTGTATACAGGTATAGCAGAGGTTACAGACTGAACCAGCAATGTTCTTCCAGCCATAGACAACTGCTCTGCCTTCCATCCAGCCAACCTATCTTGCACTTTTTCGAGTATGTGGTAGTAAGTCGTTTTAGAGACCCTCTTGTGTATGAGGGGTACTGCCAGGTACTTGCCTAGGTCTGCAGTGAGAGGAATTTGACATCTAGCACTGATCTCCCGAGCTGTAAGCTTGTGGAAGTTGGGTGAAACAAACAATTTTTCTAAACATAATACAAACAGGTAGGGGGACAAAGGATCCCCCTGTCTTAGGCCCCTGCCAGGTGTGAAAGATTCCGTAGTTTCCCCATTCCATAGAACTGAAAGCCTTGTGGTAGTGATACATTCCATTATCAAGGAAATCTAATTCTGAGGTAGGCCAATTTCCTTAGCAGTTTGATTATCCATTTCGGGTTGTGATCGCATTTCCGTGACTTAGATACTTAAATTAGCTCCTACTCCTCCTCCTTCTCAGTACGAGATAAATGGAATAGAAAGCCACAATCTAAAGCATTGGTACCGCCCATTGGAATGCCTCTTTCTCACAGGCCGGATTGAGGAGTCTTTCATAAGTTGACTCCCGTCCCTAAACAAAGCACCAGTAAGCCTTTGCTCCCCCCTAATAGATTGACATTTCGAAATGACAAAGTTGAGAAAGACCGTCCATGTCTATTAACATCAAGGTGCGCTACCGTGTCCTTATGACGCATGGCCTATCTTATGATATAGAAAGCCAAAACACGAACCTGACACTTTTGATATGCCAACCCGAACCTTCACTCCGATCGCCCTCACTGCCCTTGGTCTCATTGAAGACGCTCCTTCGTGTCCGCCCTTCTCTTTTGTTTTGGCATCCTCCCTTCAATCACGCCCACTATCAATGAGTTATTAATAACCTCGTTAGAGAAGAGAAAGGGATATGATTAACTAGTAACTAGTCTCTAGCGGAACGGCTAAGCCCAGCAAATGAACCTTCTACTAACTAATTCAAACTAGTCCGAGAGTGCCTGAGAAGGAGGATCGATCTTCTATATGCTAGTTCTTGCCGATCTTGGGGCATCATTAAGAATGGAATCGCTTCTTCCAGCTCTGGATAGGCGAAATTCCCTCTTATCAATTGCTCTTGTTTTAGTTGAATGATTTGCCTTGTCCTCTTCTGATTCAACCTCGTCGGTGCCACCAAAGAAAGAGGCCCCACATCCCAGTGCCTTACTTTACCCTATTGCTACTGCTATTGTTGGGGAAAGTGGCACTAATTTCGTGTCTGATTCGATGCCATCTTATTATATTCAGTTGCTTCTGTCTTCTCCCTTAAGCTTGCATTCTCTTCCTATTCCTTGTGTTGTGTAAGAGTCAAGACCAGTGGACATTTCTAAATAGTAAATAGCCCACGTTCAAACTACAAACTAGTCGAACGACAGCCTGCCTTATTCTTCTCCCGTTCGTTACTCCTATTTTCTCGGAGATAGCCTGGTCGTTCTCGGCTTAAGCCTTGAGCTAGAACAGCAGATTCGTGAGCAAGAGCAGCTTGCCCAAGAACAAGAAAGAGATATGCGAAATCAACCAAGACAAGCACACCGCAACCAACAGGTAATCCCGCATCTGATTGTTCATTGAGTGCAATGAAGATGGAGGAAGCAAATGTAGAAAAAGAACAAGCAATCAATGGATAGGAAGCAATCAAGTTTCTTAGTGAGTATGGTAATCTGGATAGGCAGTCTGGTGGGAGATAGAATCCCACCTTTCTTAGGTGGGTATGAGTGTATCTTGATAGCCCATGATCAAAGAGATAGGTATGATAAATTCAAATGATAAGACACATTCTAGTTTTTGGCTTGCAATAAAGCTAGGGTCCTGATCGAGCAACTAGTAGTCCTATCTATCCACCTCTCCAAACACAATATCTTGAGTACACAATTAAGACTTGAAGTTCGTTTACACAGTACGAGAAAGACAATTATAAAGAACGATATAGGCATTTATCCCATCCATAAACCGAGAAAGACACCTACGTTACACTAACAGGAGCGCGCTTCTTTAGTCAAAACTAAAATACATTATGAAATGAACCCACATATAAAAGAAAAGTGGGCTGGTCTGCTCATTATTTTCGTACATTTATTCATTATTGCAATACAAATAACACCTCCACTATACTAGTGATGGAGGATGGAACAAGGCGTTTTGAACCATATAATGTTGCTGCTGGAATGAAACGCAGCCTCGGAACAGAATTCCCCCGCTTGCTGGGCCCTGATGGTGGAACTGGCATTTTTGGGGGGAAGAAAGCGGCCCCCTTTTGCGGCAGAGTGGGCAGCATCGCTTTTTCTCGTGTAGCTATGATGCCATTCAGAAACAACACAAGAAGAAGAAAAAAAAGCAGTATTTCGCGGATTCTTGCCATCACTGGAAAACTAATTGAGCTGTAGGCATCAAGGTAAGGGACCGAGATTATATACTATACTGCTGCAGAAGCGGAATCGAAGGGGTTGGTTGAAAGGTAAGGATAGCATGATTGACTGGTTGCGGGTCCTTTGGATCATGGGCCACAGCTACTTGGGTAGAGACCGCTGAACATCATTTGGACAGGCCGAGGCTATATGGGCTTAGGCGGGGAGTGATTCTCCATCATGTAGTCTGTCCAGGTTACAATTCGGGGTTGACTTTGCTTGTTACCGATCCGAAGTTGGTGTCTAAACTGGCTGCCAAGCTGAAACTTCCTTAGCCAAAGATACGAATTCGAAAGAGAGGTCATTTCCGCATAGATAGACCTCTGTCTTCGGGAACTTCTGAGCTTAATAGGACTGACCACGGAAGTCGAATAATCCGAGAAATCTATGTCCCCTAGCTCTGGGGAGAGCACTCGGGAAAGAAATGGATTTTCATCAGTATCCAGGGCTTTTGGTCTTTTAGGTGAAAGGTGAATCGGCCCTTTCTATTTTTCAAATCTATTCTCTTCCTCAGCAAAGAGATCTCAAGCAGAGATTCGATTGGCTCAAAGTGATAGCGGCTTCTCCAATCTGACCTAGCTGGCGAGCGATCCTCCCAATGGCCGCGCGATGCTATACTATAAGCGGAGCGATTTCTTGGTCATCAATATTGTTTTCTGCTTGCGATTATCTATTGAATAGCCTTCTATGCTTTGCTTTGGTGGTTTATCCTTTTTTGCGGTATTAAAGTCCCTGAAATCAAAAAAGAGAAGAATCTTAGTTCAGCATCTCAAGTGATTAGGCGGGGGCAGGATTCGAACCTGCAATCTTCAGGTCATGAGCCTGATGAGTTGACCAATTACTCTACCCCGCTTCTTCCCCTTATCCTTATCCTCCTTGGTCCTTCGTTTGTAGTGGTCATTATAGCGCATCACTTTGCCGAGGAGATGTACGGAATGAGGCAATGAAATTGGCTTTGGAAAGAGGTTAAACTAGGCGATTCCTTATATACGATAGCATCACGCCTTTCAACAAGCCGACCCTCAATGTAGATGAAGCCGCTTATTTTGCGTTGACTTCCGTCCGATGATATGTATATCAACGTAGATAAGATTTAGTGAGAACGAGATCTACCCTTTTCTTATATATGCAACCACCGGTGCCAGTTTTAGGGCTCAACAAGTCCAGCA